TGTCGGATCCTTCCTGAAACATAATTTAGACTTAGAATCTGACTGCATTATCTAAATGAACCCGGAACATACCATTGTGAAGCGATTCAGTAATTAAACCTTCATGAATCTTTTTTTTTTTTTTTTTTCACAACCCAACTCGGATAGCAGAAAAATTACCATATATAGCACAAAATTTCTCCGCCGATTCCTTCTAGTCGAGCTGCTCGGTCTGTCATTATACCCCGAGAAGTAGAGAGAATTACAATTCCCATCCCGTCTAAAATTCTAGGAATTCGTTGATAGCTAGAATAGATTCGTAGACCAGGTCGACTTATTCGTTTTAAATTTAAAAGAGTTCTATATGGCCTCTTCCTATTCCTTCTATGTCGTAGGGTTAAAACCAAAAAATATTTGTTATTTTCTACAAGTTTTCTTACGTTTTCGAGAAAACCCTCTTGTAAAAGTATTTTAACAATGTTTTCGGTCATGTTAGTAGATGCTATTCGAACCGTTCCTTTTCTATCCATGTCAGCATTTCGTATAGAAGTTATTATGTCAGCAATAGTATCTTTATTCATGATAAACTAAAATTATTGTTGCTTCCAATTTTTGATATAATCAACATGTTCTTTTTTTTTTATAAAAATTATTAAATATTAAAGAAAATTCTTAAAAGTATATGCGTGAGACATAATCCACTAATTTTTATTTAAATACTATCACTATATCGCGGTCTCATATTATAATACCTCAGGTGCTAATGAAACTATTTTAGTAAAATTTAACTGTCTCAATTCCCGGGCGATCGCGCCAAAAACCCGAGTCCCTTTTGGATTTCCTTCGTGATCAATGACAACCGCAGCATTGTCATCATATCGTATTATCATACCATTATCGCGTTTGAGTTCTTTACAAGTACGTACAATTACAGCTCTGATCACTTCTGATCTTTCTAGAGGCGTGTTTGGCACTGCTTCCTTAATCACGGCAACAATAACGTCACCAATATTAGCATATCGGCGATTACTAGCTCCTATGATTCGAATACACATCAATTCTCGGGCCCCGCTATTGTCCGCTACATTCAAATGGGTTTGAGGTTGAATCATATCATTTTTTTAATCCGTTTTTTTAATGTAAAGTAAAGCAAAGAACGAAGAAAAAAAAAAGAAAGAAAACCCCGCAATTTTTTTTATACCCAAGACTTCTTTCTTTTGGTTGTACATTTCTATTCAGAAATAATGAATTGAGTTCTTATAGGCATTTTGGACGCCGCTATTGAAATAGCCTTTCGAGCTATATTTTCGGCTACTCCGCCCATTTCATAAAGTATTCTACCCGGTTTAACAACAGCTACCCAATATTCCGGGGCTCCTTTCCCTGAACCCATACGGGTTTCCGTGGGTCTTACTGTAACGGATTTATCTGGAAATATACGTACCCATATTTTTCCGCCACGGCGTACATTTCGTGTCATTGCTCGGCGCCCTGCTTCGATTTGTCTAGATGTAATCCAAGCGGGTTCAAGTGCTTGAAGAGCATATCTACCGAAACAAATATGATTACCTCGATAAGATATTCCTTTCATTCTTCCTCTATGTTGTTTACGGAATCTTGTTCTTTTGGGGTTATAGTTGATGGTTCTTTCTTATTCTCAATTCCATCTCTACTACAGAACTGGACATGAGAATTTCTTCTCATCCAGCTTCTCGCGAATAAAACGACTAAAAAAGATTTTATCAAGATATACATATATTTAATGAATAATACACTGAATCATAGGATTCTTTATCATAGGATTCTTTGAAATTGCATCTAATTAATCTATTCGCAATTTGTATATCGTGTTTAGATATTTAATTAAACATGTATTCTATTTATAGATAATGTTAATGTCGTTTTTTTATAACGTTATAACAAATCTTTATTTTGTTTTGCCTTTTATCATATCGGATCGACCCAAGTTTATCAATCTAATAAAATAAAACTTTCGCGGGCGGATATTTACTCTTTCAATATTTCAATATCTATTTCAGTTGTAGGGTTAATCCATAACCTCTCAAAATAAAAGAATAAACGAGGAGGTCCTTGGTTTGTTCCGCCATCCCACCCAATGAATCGTTAAGGTTCATTTTCAATGGAATCCTCTGCATTCACGAGTTATATCGTTCCCATCGCTTCTCGATTAATGGTTAGGTCTGAATTCTCCAACGGAGTCCCTTAATGAAATTTTTTCTTAAGTCAATTTTCTCAGTCTTTATTGGCTCGAGGCTCTTGATTTTTTTGTTCTATGAGGGGATTCATCTAATTATGCATGAATCATGATTGATGCTTTATTACACTGTGTTTTATGAGATGACTCATAGACCTTACATATTGGAATCATATATCATTGATATTTTGTTCTCTCTTTCTCTCATACTTCCACTTATCCGCATGCTTTTTTTCTATTTTGCTTTCCAATTTAGAACTTCACAATTCATAATCAGATTGGTTTTTTTATCTTTACGCAAAAAAG